TTCAACCATTTCCGAACACCTCATATCATTTCCAAGGCATACGATAGTTCGATTATCTATAGACGATTTCTCGTTCAATGCCCCTTTACAATGGGTTTCGAATATACAAATTCTTTTTTTTTTTCTATTGGGCCACAAACCAACCTAGGTAAATCCATGGGAAATCCATGAGCTCGATTCGATTAGTCCTTATACTATATAACCATTTATTTGATAACCATTTGAATCCTGAATTGTCCTATGACTCATATTTCAGAGTATATCTTTTAACGGGTCAAACCAAAATAAAAGAAAATTTCCTATTTTTTCCTGCCACAAAATTAAATATTAAATAATGGTAGACTGGAAATGAAAGTCCTTTTCTCGCATTCGTTCTCTATTGCATTGGCGGAAGAACAAAACAATATCTGATTCTGAAATCAAGGAAAGATATTGAAAAATAGATTTTAGAAATAAACTTTGTAGAAGAAAAAAATAGCGATTTCTTCCTATGGAGCATCCAGTAACAAGAAGATTAAATCGTAAATATCGACAAATTCTTGCTTTGCGTGGTCTAAGGAAATAAAAGGAAATCTGCTTATACAATTTCATCTATATCGAATTTAAATATCAGAATAGCTGATATAGTCATCATTCAATGGGTCAGGTCCACTTACTTTTTCTTTATTTAGAATTTGATAGTGGGTGTGATAAGAACATTGGAGAAATAAGAACACCTTGGTTTGTCGATTAATAATAGGAATTGGATATATTATTATAGAATATTTCTGTTATTTCCCAGGACAAAAAGTTTGTGAATAATGAGACATGAGGAGGACTACTATGTCACTACAGGTGGACTACTCCTAATACGTGAAATTTTTCATTTTGCTAATCAATAAATGTTCAACTTCCTAACTTAACTATAAGTCAGAATAATCAGAATTCATTATAATGGTGGTTATCCTTTTCTTTTTAGAAAAAATAATAGAGATATTTTCCGCTGAAAAACGAAGGCTAAGACTTGAGTTTAGTGGAAAAAAAAAAAAGCCCTTTATCGGATTTGAACCGATGACTTACGCCTTACCATGGCGTTACTCTACCGCTGAGTTAAAAGGGCCGTTTTATTCAATTCATGAATTAGCCATTTTTATTTTCCATTATGAGTCTACTGCATGTATGTATATATGTATATATGTACTATATGCACATAATATATGCCTATATGCATAGGAGTTCATTCAGGAACAATAAATTGGATTTACTCCAAAAGTAGATAAGATTATTATTTTGAATTTTTGAAAAAAAAAAAAAATTCTATAAAATCATAACATAAAAGTAGGAAAGACTTTTTGGATCTAGTCATACCATTAGACTATATTGACAATTCCAAAAAACTGCTCATACTATCATCATAGTATGATGACGGTCGGGCGTATATGCCCCTATCGTCTAGTGGTTCAGGACATCTCTCTTTCAAGGAGGCAGCGGGGATTCGACTTCCCCTGGGGGTAGGGTACTATGAAAGGAAGTTGATCATAGATTATCAATAAGCCTAGAATGAATTCTTCCTGGGTCGATGCCCGAGCGGTTAATGGGGACGGACTGTAAATTCGTTGGCAATATGTCTACGCTGGTTCAAATCCAGCTCGGCCCAATAATTCACCGCTCCATGAATATGATATAACCAATTTGTCTTCCATAAACGGAAATGCCTAATCCGTAGAAATAAAGAGAAAGAGTCAATTTTATTTTCTCTATCCCTATTTTTCTCTTTCTGATCTTTCTAAGGATCTAGTTCATGATACTTTACTTAATTAAGTAAAGTATCATGAAAAGCAAACAAAAAGTTGAGTTCTTTTTTCTCATTGAAAGATTGATTATCCACTTTTGGCAGTAAAAAAATTATTGGTTACTAGTAATCCGTGTCGCTCTCACTATAGCCCATATTATATGTGGATATGATATCAGTATATCATTCCTGTCTTTCTTACAATACGACGACTAGGACTAGAATGTTCTTATGATTACATAAGAATATGTAACATTAAGAATATGTAACATTAAGAATATGTATGCCATACACCTCGCTGGGATTGTAGTTCAATTGGTCAGAGCACCGCCCTGTCAAGGCGGAAGCTGCGGGTTCGAGCCCCGTCAGTCCCGAACTAGGATCCGGTGAATTTATCAATTCATCTCTCTCTTTTCACGGAAAAGGGGGACAGGAAGCAAGATCTAATCCCCAGTGGGGATCCTTATTTCTTTTGTTTTTTATTTCGCATTTATCATCACACAAATACAGATACGGGAATTTCAAATCTTTCCACTACTCCCGGTTGATAAAGGAGAGACATATCATATGTACATTAGTACAATCGGTGGTATTACTATATTCAGTATTTTAAGAGATACCATCCTCGTCTTACTTTCTTTTTCGATTGTTCTTGATCCATGAAATGGAGTAGAGTGATCCTATTTTACCGGGAGTACATACACAAATTGTATTCGTTTATTGTACGATGGACAATGAACTTAACATAATTACCTCGACAGAGTACTTTTCAGGTTAAACCAGACCTTTTCTAGTTCTGACTTTGTTTGTGTATCCTCAATGACTAATTGTAAACAATCTATCTCATTCTCATTCAAATTGCAGACATCATTTTTGATGTATGCGTTCCAGTACAAATAAATACAAGAAAGAGGATACTAATAAAATAAAAGAAAAGACCAAGCAAGGACCCTTTTCAGTAAATTTGTTGGAATATTTGATCTTTTTTATTTAATCCCCTTTTTTTTTCCATCTCACCTCGTTTGGGTCTGTGTGTGACCCATGGAATACCGGTCATATAATACCTCATAATTGTAAGTATAATACACAGGAAGGAGAGTTGTATAAGATAAGGAAGACAGTAGGTTATAGAAAAGAAAAAGGGGAAGAGGATGAAAAATGCAATGGGATTCCTGATCCAATAAAAAATCCCATTTCGGAATTGGTATGGATAAAGGATCTTCCTATGTTATACTATTCAATTCTCGACGATGAATCGATTTGATAGATCAGATATTGTTATTCATAATATTGATCCGATTCGGTATCATCAGGATCAATTCATCCCAATGAATTTACAGAAGTTAAATTTCTCATCTCTATGGGATTACATCCCGAGTTATTGCGAAGAAAAAAAAATAAATAATGAAATTATGGAAGTCAATATTCTCGCATTTATTGCTACTGCACTGTTCATTCTAGTTCCTACTGCTTTTTTACTTATTATCTACGTAAAAACAGTCAGTCAAAATGATTAATTTGAATCTGAATTATTAGTTCTTATCAATCCTTTTTTCAATGATTGAAGAAATGAAAGAAAGGGATTAAAAGAAAATTCCAAGTCTTAAATGATCTGGTTGGAATCATAAAGAGTGGTAGAAAGGACTATATATAGTCCTTTCTACCACTCTTTAGAGTATTTTATATTATCTAATATTACAATGATATTATCATATATAGTTGTATTGTATACAGATATAGACTTTATCTAAATGGAGGGTTTATATAGATCAATTTACAATATGTATATGATGTATTAGATGTACATCTAATCTAAATAGTAGACTAGTACATCGAAATAGCAGTCTAATTCTATTTCTTTTTTTCGCTACATCCACTCGATTTCGATCAACCCAAAATAATCGAAGGCCTATTCTTCTAATTCCTAGGTTTCTTATAATTTTATATATAGGTTCCGGGATCCATCGAAAGAATCAATAGAGGAAGAATAGTATGGGAATATACTATAGCAAAAGAAAACAAAACCAAGGAATTTTTTTTTGATTTCCCATCCCAAGAAGTCATTGATTGAGCCATTAACAGATCATTTACGAAGTTCTATGGTAACTTCTTCAGATTTTGAAAGGAAGTAGATTAGTAAAGGGGACTCGGACCATTTTTCATGCTTAAACATGACATGAGATGAGTCAAAAAAGCATAAAAAAATCTCTAGGAGTCTAAAATGTTAAATGTGTGATATGTGGTGGATCGCTCAGCGGAAGAAAGATCACATTTTATTATGTGTAGAACCTCTTTGGACAACCACTAGTCACTTCCAGTAGAAAGTAAGTATCGTCGTAATCTAATAGCAGAACGATTTGTTCTTAGAACAGTGAAAGTAAAGAAAGAGAGAAACAAATAAAGAAAAAACTAGGGATTGGTTTTTTCTCATTGTAATATCCATAATTCTGGTAAGAACTGGTTTATCCAAATAGAATATTTAGGAGGAATTCGGTTGGAAAAAATTTCCGTAGATTTGAGTTTTGAAATACAACTAAACTATAGTAATCATTCATTGTTTGATCGAATGGTTATTATTCATTATTGTATTTTCTTATTCATTATTGTTTTTCCAGTAGAATTTGGAAAGAGAGACAAGCTTTTTAAAAATAAAGCTTCGCAAAACGATCAATTAAACAATTGATACAATTCGATTACTCAATCGATTACTCAATCAATTATTAATATACCTAGAGTCCACTCCTTCCCCATACTACGAGTGAAAGGGAAAATGTAAAGACTACCATTAAAGCAGCCCAAGCGAGACTTACTATATCCATGTGAATTATATCTCCTATTTCTATGAAGGAATTATTCCGTTATTGATCAATAATCATAGTAGAATCAATGGCGCAGAGTCAAAATAGGATTCTGACTTAAGGCTATTGATAAACCAATTCAATGAATCCGCTCGTAACAGATTCTTTATAGGATTTCTGGTAGAATTGGGAAGTATTAAGTAAAAATACGATACACACACCTTTTCCTTGAAAATAGCAAAGGAATGCTCCTAATGGAACATGTGGGAATAGTAAGACCTATTGTTTGTTTTGTTACCTTTCTTTCATAAGCAAAAAATATCAAAAAAAAAATATACCATCAAGATAGATAACTATCTATTGGATACCCATATTTCCTATTTGATCTAAGCCTTACTGTCTTTCTTTCTGTGAAAGAATGGGGAGACATC